TATTTTTCATGTAAATATGTGCAACAAGGCTTTATGGAAAAAGGGTGGTTCAACTCGATGTTGTCCAAAAAAAAGGAGTTAGAATACGGGTATGGGCTAAGTAAATCAATGGGCAGCCTTGGTTCTATTGAAAATACCAGTGTAAGTGAAGACCCGATTAGAAATGATATAGATAAAAACACTCTTAGTGGGAGCGATAGTGACAATTCTAGTTACAGTAATGTTGATCATTTAGTCGGCGTTAGAGACATTCATAATTTCGTACCTGATGATACTTTTTTAGTTAGGGATAATAATAGGGACAGTTATTTCATATGTTTTGATATTGAAAATCAAATTTTTGAGATTGACAATGCTCATTCTTTTCTAAGTGAACTAGAAAGCTCTTTTTCTAATTCTCGGAATTCTTGTTATCTAAATAGTGTATCTAATAGTGATGATCCCCACTATGATCCTTACATATATGATACTAAATATAGTTGGAATAAACACATTACTAGCTGTATTGACAGCTATTTTCGTTCTCAAATTTGTATTGATAGTTACATTTTAAGTGGTATTGTCAATTACAATGACAATTACATTTCTAGTTACATTTTTGATGAAAGCAGAAATAGTAGTGAAACCCAGAGTTCAAGTATAAAAACGAGTCCGGCTGGTAGTGAGTTAACTATAACAGAAACGGAAAATTCTAATGATCTAGATTTTACTCAAAAATATAGGCATTTATGGGTTCAATGCGAAAATTGTTATGGATTAAATTATAAGAAATTTTTGAAATCAAAAATGAATATTTGCGAACACTGTGGACATCATTTGAAAATGAGTAGTTCAGATAGAATAGAACTTTTGATTGATCCAGGTACTTGGGTTCCTATGGATGAAGATATGGTCTCTGTGGATACCATCGAATTTCCGTTGGAAGAGGAATCTTACAAAGATCGTATTGATTCTTATCAAAGAAAAACAGGATTAACTGAGGCTGTTCAAACAGGCACAGGTCAACTAAACGGTATTCCCATAGCAATTGGGGTTATGGATTTTCAGTTTATGGGGGGTAGTATGGGCTCCGTAGTTGGCGAGAAGATCACTCGTTTGATCGAATATGCTACCAATCGGTTTTTGCCTCTTATTCTAGTGTGTGCTTCCGGAGGAGCACGCATGCAAGAAGGAAGTTTGAGCTTGATGCAAATGGCTAAAATAGCTTCCGCTTTATATGATTATCAATCAAAGAAAAAGTTATTCTATGTATCAATCCTTACATCTCCTACTACTGGTGGGGTGACAGCCAGTTTTGGTATGTTGGGCGATATCATTATTGCCGAACCCAATGCCTACATTGCATTTGCGGGTAAAAGAGTAATTGAACAAACATTGAATACCACAGTACCTGAGGGCTCACAAACGGCTGAATATTTATTCCATAAGGGCCAATTCGACCTAATCGTACCACGTAATCTTTTAAAAGACGTTCTGAGTGAGTTATTTCAGCTCCACGCTTTCTTTTCTCTGAATCAAAATTCAATCAAGTGGATCCTTAATAAAAAAAATATATTAATTAATCAAAATATAAATTATTATTTTTTTTTTATAAAACGAGTAGTTATTTAGTTTATAGAAATCAAAGCCAAAATCCATTCTACGGATTTTGGCTTGGTAGCATTTGATAACATAAGATTTAATTGTAAAAATAATTATGCGGATCATTTTTTTTTTACCGACATTCCCGATTACTAATCAGTAAAAACCTCTATCAAAAAAAAAAAGAATGCATTCCTTCTTCCGCTAAATTTAAATTAGGCAAGGAGAATAAAGCGAATTTCACGTTCTCTTCTTATGTGTATATAATTCAAATATAGAAAATTTAAAAGTGAAAAGTACAGAATCTTGCATCTTTCGATATTTTTTTAGAATCCCCAGTTTTACTAAGACTCCCTATTCCCGGATCGGATTGTAACAAATTTTTCAGGAAGTTGTAAGAAACTCTTTCTTTATTTTATTCCATTTTATGAAATTCAAATTATAAGACAAAAACAAGATAATAAAAAAGGCGATTATCATATATATATATTTCATGTAGAAAGATGAAAAATTATATTTATTTAGTTCGACATTCCTTGCACTTATTTTATTATATTTATATATTTTTTATTATATCACATATACTCACTTAGATATGCTTAGTATAATTCTATATGAATTATAAATAATGATTATAAGATACCTTTATAACAATATAAATAACAATATAACAATAACAGGTAAAAATAGTAAATCCAGGTATCCATTTTATGACAAATTTACCCTCTTTTTTTGTGCCTTTCGTGGGCCTAATATTGCCGGCAATTGCGATGGCTTCTTTATCTCTTCATATTCAAAAAAACAAGATTTTTTAGATATCGATATGATGGGGCTAAATCTCATCTATTTTGTTTTTTTTTTTTTCAAGATTTAGACTTAGACCATAACACAGATATCTATTTCTTAGAATAAAATATGTGATGTGGTTTCCCCCGAACATAAAGAAACTATTATTGTTATTCGTGTGTAAACATGATATATGAGTAAATAAATTATAGCTATTTGCAACGAAATCAAATCGGGATCGGGGCGAATGCCTTAAATGTAAAGTGAATATATCTATATGTATGTGGATATCTATAGGAAATCATACGAAATGGATATTATTATTTTATATCTAACCAATTCGATGAATTACTCCTAAAATAAAAGTTCACATCAGAATAGTGCTAGTTGATGGGAGTTATTTCGGAAACACACAAAAAGTCAAATTAATTTGGGTTATTCTCTCAATTTCAATAAAATGCAACTAGATCTAGTATGAATTGGCGATCAGAACATATATGGATAGAACTTATAGCAGGGTCTCGAAAAACAAGTAATTTCTGCTGGGCCTTTATCCTTTTTTTAGGTTCATTAGGGTTTTTATTAGTTGGAATTTCCAGTTATCTTGGTAGAAATTCGATATCTTTATTTCCGCCTACGCAAATCATTTTTTTTCCACAGGGGATCGTGATGTCTTTCTACGGAATTGCGGGTCTCTTTATTAGCTCTTATTTGTGGTGCACAATTTCGTGGAATGTAGGTAGTGGTTATGATCGGTTCGATAGAAAAGAAGGAATAGTGTGTATTTTTCGTTGGGGATTTCCTGGAAAAAATCGTCGCATCTTCCTCCAATTCTTTATGAAAGACGTCCAGTCCATCAGAATAGAAGTGAAAGAGGGTATTTATGCTCGTCGTGTCCTTTATATGGAAATCAGAGGCCATGGCGCTATTCCTTTGACTCGTACTGATGAGAATTTGACTCCACGAGAACTTGAGCAAAAAGCTGCTGAATTGGCTTATTTCTTGCGTGTACCAATTGAAGTATTTTAAAAAATGAATTGAAACTGAAATGAAAAGAATGAATGCTTTTTTTATTTTCAATAGAGAGATTATATCTTGTAGATTCTCTTTTTTTTTGTACTTCTTAATTACCAAACGATTGGGATGCTTATAACGATAGCTTTTTTGTCTTGTTTTGGTAGTCATTTTTTTTATCAGAATCACAATATTCTTCAGAAAATTCTCTCAATTATTCCCGGACTATGCGTCGTTTTTTTTTTTTTTTCAAAAAATTTGATATTTTGATAGAAAGAGAGTTCTTTCGTTTCAAAATCTGAATAATATTTGTTACTTGAAGGGGCTCTTTCATGCATTTCTTTATTGAAAGGGGGTCGCTCTCTTCGAATTTTAGCAAGTGATAGATTTGGAAACAATCTCTTTATTCGAAGTGGATTCTTTTTTATTCCATTTCTGTATTATTTATAAATTCAAGTACTAACCGCTGAATCATACACAAAAAAAGCGGGGAATAGATTCGTGGGCTCGATAACTTGTAATAGAACTGATCCTTGATAGGAATATTAGTTAGTATTATATAGCGTCAACGAATGGGGTGAGTTCATTAAAAATTCAAAGACGAAAAAATGGCAAAAAAGAAAGCATTCATTCCCCTTCTATATCTTGCATCTATAGTATTTTTGCCCTGGTGGATCTCTCTCTCATTTACTAAAAGTCTGGAATCTTGGGTTACTAATTGGTGGGATACTAGGCAATCCGAAATTTTTTTGAATGATATTCAAGAAAAGAGTATTCTAAAAAAATTCATAGAATTAGAGGAACTCTTACTCTTGGACGAAATGATAAAGGAATACCCGGGAACACATCTACAAAAGCTTCGTATCGGAATCTACAACGAAACGATCCAATTGATCAAGATGCACAATGAAGATTGTATCCATACGATTTTGCACTTCTCGACAAATATGATCTGTTTCGTTATTCTAAGTGGTTATTCTATGCTAGGTAATGAAGAACTTGTTATTCTTAACTATTGGGTTCAAGAATTTCTATATAACTTAAGCGACACAATCAAAGCCTTTTCCATTCTTTTAGTAACTGATTTATGTATAGGATTCCATTCGCCCCACGGTTGGGAACTAATGATTGGATCTGTCTACAAAGATTTTGGATTTGCTCATAATGATCAAATTATATCCGGTCTTGTTTCTACCTTTCCGGTCATTCTAGATACAATTTTAAAATATTTGATTTTCCGTTATTTAAATCGTGTATCTCCCTCACTTGTAGTGATTTATCATTCAATGAATGACTGAAAAATGATTCACTGATCCAATTAGAATGGTTGGTTGTTACTTTGTACATAAGCAAAACATTCAAAACTGTACTTATTCTTTTTACTCATACAAGGGATTCGATTCCTCCTATATTCTATTCCATTACAATAAAATTCTTTTAGTACATAGCAGAATCATAGATAGGGAACTATACTAGACTAAGAACCTACCTAATTTTATTGTATAAATTTTCGATACCAATGATTGGACCATGCAAACTATAAATACCCTTTTTTCTTGGATAAAGGAAGAGATTACTCGATACATTTCCGTATCGCTCATGATATATATAATAACTGG